ACTAAGAAACAACATGCCATTTGAAGCACTCGGATGCCCAACCACAGCTATCACAATCACTCGAATCCGGTGAAGAAAAGTACCTTCATAGCGTAGGAGGGAGAGATTGTTTTCATTTCGATTTTATGGCCTGGCAGAAATGCGTGTCCCTATCTAGTGACATCGTTGAGAGGGAGGCAGTGTTCAGCTTCTCACGGGGATAGAAAAGGAGATTGCGTACTCCTTCTAAGACATGAACTCGGAAAAGAGATTGAATGGCAAGTGAACTAATTCCTGAAAGATCGAGTTTCAAGTAGACTGACAAACGTATCTTACTCGTTCCCTCAACTGCTCGACTGAAAGAACTCTGCATACGAGTCCGCATCTCCTTATCGAAAAGTAAAGCCTCTTCCATAGGTACTCCAGCTTCAGAAAAAAGGAAACCCATCTATGATACTAATACAGGCCTCAGGATTGATACAGAACCACATCATATCGAAGCACTTACTGCCAATTAGTTTATGCTGCCATAAAGCAAAATCAATCCAGGGGAGCTGGTTACGATGGAGCAAGCAACATGCGCGGTGAGTGGAATGGTTTAGAAGCTTTGATTCTTCAAGAATGTCCTTACGGATATAATGTTCATTGTTTAGCCCACCAAAACCAACCTGACGGCCTGTTGCGGCATCAAGAGAAGTGTATTAGATCCAGTCTTTCAATATTTAACTTTCTTTATCAATGTGGTTATTTCCTCTTCCAAGCGTAACGACGCGCTACGAGAAGAACACGTTGCAGAAATTGCTTACCTTCTTTAAATTGAAGAGCTTGAAAACAGGTTTTGGAAAAAATCAACTAGGCACTCTGCAGCGAACCGGTGATACAAGGTGGAGTTCTCAATAGGAAGGGCTGGATCTATGTTGGCGAGCAGGGTGATGTCAGAAATAACTTGATAAGAGAGATGCATGGCACACCAGGAGGAGGGCACTCTGGCATTCTAGCCACCTACCAGAGGAAGAAAAGGGGTACGTGTATTGGCCTGGCATGAAGAAAGGCGTGTGTAGCATAGTGAAAGAGTGTGAAATCTGTCAAGTGAACAAACATGAGAATGTTGCAAACCTTCTAGGCCCGGGAGAGTAGGCGTGGGTCGCGTTAAGTATATAGAAAGAGGTTAGGTGAAGACCATACTTCGAGACTGGGTAGAAAGGTATGATCATGAGAACAATGGGATCTTGCTCTAATGTAATTGTTCTTACTTACTGAATTAGACTCTCTAATAACCGAGGTCAGGCTTCCTCATTCAATGAGGGACTCATCCCCCTAAGCAATCACTTCCTTTTCGTACTTTATTTAAACGTTAAAACTGCAAGTAGTAGTAACTATTCTTTCATAAGAAAAGAAGTGTTTCTCAAGTAGTGTACTTTCATCAAAGTCAGTCAGTCTCAAATTGCCGTAGTTTAGTGTCTCACTTATCTATAACGCTTTTACCTTTCACAAGATAGAAAGAAGTATTGCACACGTCAATAAAATAGAGATAGGAAAAGCATAAGAAAAAGAAGCAAGAAATGTAAGAATGAAGCAAGGCCATGGAAAGTCCGAATGTCGTGGATGGACGTTGGAATCGGCCAGCTGGTAATGGCTTCGATCTTCGTGGGGTCAGCCTTGATGCCTTCGTCAGAAACGATGTACCCCAACCAGACTCGAAGTCATAAACTCGCACTTCTGGAAATTGACATAGAGTTTATGCTCTTTCCTATTACATTACTATTCTCTTTCTTTCATTCTGTCTTTTCCATTTGTACAGTTAGAAGGAAGGATGGTGAAGGAAGATGGGAGTACGTTCTTCAGGGTATGCCGACGAAATGATCCTCTCAATTGACTAGTTAAGTTTCGGGACTTCCCCTTAAGAATGGACCAATGAAACCAACTGTATCAAAGTTTGAATCTCTTGGCTTGGAATAGCTTAAACTCGATGTCATCAAGTACATTCCTCGCGGCTACCCGCCAAAAAGAAAGGTAGGCAGCTTCAGGATCCCACCCCCCAAAGCAAGAAGGGGGGGAAAAGGAGTTGCTTTTTCTTCGCTGGATTGAGTAAAGAAAAGAAGAAAAAAATGAAATGAACAATTGCTACTTCTTTATTAAATTACACCGAAAAAAAAGTCAGTAAAAAAAAAAGAGCCAACCTAAAACTTAACTACCCCTTGCCCTCCCACTGAACCCTTCTTTCTAATTCAAAAAAGGAAGAGCGCACCAAAACAAAAAAGAATAAAGAAAAAATTCCGCAACTTACGCTCTCATTGCAGCGGCACAAAGTGGCGGCAAGAAAGAAAAGACCAAAAAGAAGGTTTTTTTTAATACCTCTGACGAACCAAGCAGTCTGATCATCCTTGCCCGTCCCCCTCTTCTGTCAACCGTTGAAAGAGCATAGCCCAGGAATGAACCATATCGATCCAAGGTTGCAAGGAAAGAAGAAAGGTAAACCAGACCATAGGAATCTTCTGATGAAGTCAATCAGAGAGGACGGTTAGGTTCTTTGTTGCCTCATCTGCTTAGCTTATAGAATCACACTGTTCTAGCTATAGATAGGCTCAAATCACACGGTTTATCACGATAGACATTCCACTGCTGAATGATGGAAACGGAAGCTTTTTCTTACTGATGGACTGGGAGTTCAGACTGACGGTTAGATGGTTGTTCGCTTGTGTGCTTCTTTTCCTTCCCCACTCAAAAACAAGTGTTACAGAATGTTCTTCAAATAGGTATGATCCCGCCCATCCTTCCAGAGCTAGGCACCTGCTTCAGAATGAGAATCTTCGACAGAGCCTTCAGTTTAGCAATCAATTAGATCCATACTGACTTAGCTTGAAGCATGGCTTGCCGTTTCGAGGCTCGATGCTACTCTTGGGAACATTATTGATACATCGACTTTCAAGCATCTCGTAGTTGAGCGGTACTGCCATCAACAGTACCAAGATGGAAAAGGACTGCTGAACATGGATAGAACGAGAGTCGAACTCGCATGTCTCTCTTTTCCTGTTAGTTAGGAAAGAAAGCCGATATAAACAGCTCCATATTAGCGAATTGCCTCTGACTACTCTTCCCAGGCTGGTCAAACTATAGGATTACCATTCACTTAGTCAACTTATTGGACAGACGGGTCAACCACTTGACCGAGGAGAGTAAGGTTCGTCACCACAGTCCCGAGAGAAGGTCTAGTTTAAAAACAAACCGAAGACAAAGCAACGAATGAAAGGAAGGACGGCTCGCTTTACAACCAGGGCGGGTCTCGCTGCCGGATCAATGCGCAGGACGCACGATCTACAAACAACAATAGAGAGAGCCAACCAAGAACGAAAGAACCTGGAAACAAACCCGCGAGCGAATACCAAACAGAGTAAGAAGGAGGAAGGGCCGAAGGCGGCTTACTAAGCGGGAAGGCTCCAAGCAGCCTAATAACGCATTAGAAGGGAGCTTGCTGCTTTGCAACCTAAGCGGTATAGCTAAGCTTACTCATCAAGGGCCGATAGATAGAGCTGCTCTTGTTGCTAATGGAGAAAGATTGGAGTGAAGTTTAGTATGCTTTCTAAGATCAGAGGAGGAAAAGAATGAAGGTGTGGGCGGGAAGGAGGAGGCAAGGCCCCCTCAATGTGTATTCGACTACTCATTACGGAACCACCGATTGATCCGATTAGACTTCCCGCGGGGTAGCACGGGGAACTTGCTGAATCAACTCCTTGGAATCGGAGGCCTGACTGAGGGTCAATCCTATGGTAACCCCACCCAACCTAGGAATGCCTGTTTCACTTCCTTGACAGAGCCAACAGAGATGCTCTGTCTCGATGTTGACCTAACATGGATTGATTATAAATTCTGAAGGGTCTCATCCTGATCTCGCAAAGGATCAGCAATAGCTGTGTGTACTTGAGGACTCTTAGGGAAAGAAAAGCACTTTTCTCTCTCAGCAGTTAGACCGGCTATGGGTGGGTTGGTTATATACTGCGCCTTCCTTCTTCGAACCTTTTGGTATGTATTGCCCCCTAACTATAGATCAGATCCACCGGACCAGAAACTCAATTCCGCACTGCTGCTGAGTCGTCGGACTTATCCACCTCAAGGATTCGTGGAATTTCCGTTTTTGAATTGCGTTGGGGGAAATCTACCAAAGCTAGGCAGATAGATAGACTCCTTTCCCGCTGCTAAGGGAGAGCAAGAAACTAAATCAAATGATTGTTTTTTTCACCAGCGCCCTTTTTTTTGCGGGTACTAAGAGTCCTCTCACTACCAACCTGCAGACATCATCATCTGGCTGGGTCTTGCCGGTATCAACAACGAGAAAGAAGAACCAAATGGAAACAGCAACTAACTATGGCTCTTGGCCCAGACTACGTCCTAGGCGTAGGGGAGATCAAAACAAGAAGTCACGCCTAGACGACGACGCCCGTCCTGGGCTGCAGTAAGTAGATCGAGAGGTCGTTCCGCCCCTTGTCCCCGAAGATGGGTAATATGTTCTCATACAATGTTGCTCCAACTTTTTTCTAGAGGGCCTAGCTGGCGAGCGATCCCAGTCCGCGGCAGAGAACAAGACAGCAAGCGAGCGTACCTTTGTTCGCTTCTTTTCCACCAAGCACAGAAGTTTAAGGAGAACTGTAGGTCGGTGGCTACCTAAGGAAACTCCGATTCGATCCGCTCCCCGGCTGGGAGGCATCTACCTCATCCCGATCACAAGGAGAGGTTCACCATGATGGGGGGTCAGGTACTTGAATTCTTTGCGTTCCGGAAAGAATTCAATGCATAGGGGACCATCCTTTTTTTTGCGGCATGCTCTCTGATTTACGGATTCGCAGGGGGCCGAGGGCCAACCTTAGTTGACTGACAATGACAAAGGCTTGCGAAACAAAGTAGCGCCTTTGAAATGGAATCTTAATTAAGTAGTCTATCAGTGGTGCGAAGCAGCTTTGCCCCGGGGAGCGAAAGGTTATACCTTTGTAAGCGAACTGCGGTTCTTCTATGTAGGGTATTCCTCCTTTACTCTCTTAATTAACGTCGAGCTAAGTGACTTTGTGTAGCGTAGTAGAATGAAGGCTACGTACGCACTGACACTCTCTTATCCCTAAGCCTCTTCGCTAACTCGCTCGCCTACTATTTTTTTTTAGTAGGCGAGGCTAGGCAAACTCAGCCGCTGACTTTGACTGTACTGTAGTAGACTTTCGTCGCCTTTTCTTTTATAACCCTTTCTCATGTTCTTTCATTCATCCAGTAGGCGAACCGTCAGGTCCTTAGTAGCGTTGACAAAGAAGAAGAGCCGTTGAAAAAAAAAAGAAAGCTAGAATTTCCAATAGTGAGACCAGCTTGACAAGCTACCTTTCCTCTTGATCTGAGGTGCGAAGAGAAACATCTCTTTTTTATGACTTCCACTTCTCGATCCCGGCCCGGAAAAGTGACCGACCCGAATGAAAGAAAGGGTTTATGAGCCCTAGCCCTGTAAGCCCACACCTGTGTAGAGTAGATCGTTCAACACCTGCGGCACAAACCCATTTTTGACCAATTGGTCCGTATATCATAGGCGACCGAACGGCCGCCCCCCGTCTTACTAGACCAACCTGCTATAATTATTCCATAAACACCTAGCGAAGATATGGCAAACAAATAAAGTAGCCCTATGTTCGGATCTGACAATACCATACCATAATCAAAAGGTACAACGGCCCAAGCGACCAGACTTAACATAAATGTAGCCACTGGAGCCATTCTAAAAAGGGAGAAATTAGCACTACTTGGTGAAATAGGTTCTTTTAGAATCAATTTCAAACCATCTGCTAGAGGTTGTAACAATCCGAACGATCCCACTACATCAGGACCCTTTCGACGTTGCACAAAAGCCATTACTTTACGTTCAGCTAGCACTAAAAAGGCTACTCCTAGTAGAAGTGGTAGAATTAAACAAAGTATTTCCGCTGGAACAGCTATGTACGTTTTCGATTTTCTATTCACTCATGATCGGGCCTGACCTGGTCGACCCGATCAAATTCACTTATGATCTGGCCTGGTTGACCCAATCATGATATTGAAGGATGGGACCTTTTCTCGAAAAACTCCGGATCCCGAGAAGTTTTTAAGATGGTGCTCCTGTTACGTTACTTCGAATGGAATCCTCACTTGACTAAGCATAAGCGAAAACGTGGCTGAGAGTAAGCAATCCCCTTTCCTAGTGGTTGAGTCATGATCAGAAATATTGCGAAAGAAAGTGAAATGTCCTATCGTTGTCCCAATTTGGGTAATCCACGATGTCTTCATTTTATGTACCCATCTTTACTCGTTTTCGGTGTATCGATAGTTCGTTGTACTACACTTTGAACTAACCTAGAGGCCGTGCTTAGGCGAAAATCGATATCAGTGAAGTAATCCCGGAACTCTAGAAATCGTGAAGAATTTCTTCCATTTTGTTCAATATCGCGAATATAGCGGAAAAGGGCCCCCTCTAGAACATTCCTTTGAATGGAATTGTTCATTGGGTTCGACTTGTTGTTCGAAAAAATCGAAAGCTGTCTCTCGTATGTTATTGTAAGGTGATTCATTCATAATATTTTTTATGTGCGGTTTCAAGATGCTCAAAAAGTAGATTTTTTAATCGGCTTTTGAGCTCCATTATGTGGACTTCATCAATTTTTTAATTATGGACTTGGCGGTAGTGGTCAATACTAACTGCACCGTCTAAATGCTCCCTGACCAAGTTAGCGTACTCGCCAGGGTTGAGTTGAGGGGGCAGCCCGTGCGCTAATTGGGCTTCGAGGTTGGCTATACGCGAAAAAAGCTCGCTTTCTACTGAGCTGTCCTAAACTGTTCCAGAATGTTATTTGTTTCATAGGAAGATTCCAAAAGCACATTGTGATGCCGAAAGAATCTTCGGAACCGGTGGGGTTCTGATTGAAGGCTAGACAAATAACATGACTGAAATATGTAAATCAAACCAGTGAAATAGCTTTATAATATTATATAGATATAGAATACCAAAAGCCTGATAATGGGTTAAAAAAATCCAAAATAAGCTTTTTGCTTTCTTTTTATTTTGTGTGCGCTTTTCGCCTGCCTTCCCGACCACGGATAGGCTACGGGGCTTTGCACTTCGGCCCCTGTGAATACCACATCAAGGTGACAGGATTCGAACCTATGGCCCTCTGTACCCAAAACAGATGCGCTGACCAGACTGCGCTACACCTCGTCTCCCCCCCAGAACATATGGATCTACCCGATCGATAAAGACTCGAACCGCAGTCGCCCACCCCGCTTTAGGCACAGGGAGGCGGGAACCACCGCTTTTAGTTTAGGAAAGAAGCCTACAATTCTCGTCTCGTTTCACTTTCGTGAAGGTCGTTCTGAGGTGGAATCGAACCACTCTGTTAGGATTTAGAGTCCAACGCGCAAAGCTAAAGAGGATTTCGAGTCCTCTGCTCTAACCAGCCAGAACCTAGAATACAGGGATTGTGATACTGAACACCCACACAATCTCGATTTGACATGACAGAG